GACCCATAAATTTATCTATGAATTCTCCTATATTAAACTATTTACAGTACTATCATATAATTCTATATATGACTCTTGTTTTTGTCTTCGTTAGTTAGATTTCTCTGTACTTCAAATGAATCTAAAGTTCCGGAGTCTATTTTTTACAGGTCAAACCAAAAAAGAAAAAGACATTGCCTATTTTACCTTTATCTGTCAGAAAAAAAGGGAAACTCCCCCTTTTTGTCCCTGCCCCTAAATGAATGAAATACAATAGTAAATAATAGTAGACTGGAAATGAAAGTTTCTTTCTTTCTCGCATCCGTTCTCTATCACATTGCCGAAACAAAAAGATCGGATGCTTTGATATGGAAATATTTGGTACATGAAACCACGACCTGATGTAGATTGTCGATTTCTTAATAGAAATATTGGAATCAAAGAAAGATATTAAAAAATAGACGTTTTTTGTGACTCGGAAGAAATGTTTCTCTGTATAGGAACAGAATAGCCATTTATTCCTATGAAGCATCCAGGAACAAGAACATTAAATCAGAAATATCGACAAATTCTTCCGTATCCCAAGAAAATAAATAATAAATAAAGGGGTACGCTGCTACAATTTTCTCTCTACTATTGAATTTGAATATCAGAATAGCTCATATAGTCATGATTCAATGGGTCAGGTCCACTTACTTTTTCTTTTGTTGATTTCTAAAGTGACTATAGTAGTTCTCCTACTCAGCGAAATGACCGATCATGATAATAAAGACAAATGTTTCACTTTATAACTATACTACTATAAATAGAAAAAAGAACTTATTATTATATAATAATATTTTTATATTTCTTTTTTCTATTTCTGTGAATGTTTTCTTTTTTTGCCATTTCTTTTACAAAGAGCAACAATATCTCTATTTTGCGCCCCAAATCGAAGACTTAGATTAGAGTTTTGTGAAAAAAGCCCCTTATCGGATTTGAACCGATGACTTACGCCTTACCATGGCGTTACTCTACCGCTGAGTTAAAAGGGCTTATTTGATTCAATTGTTGAATGAACCAACAGTCACTATGAGTCTACTGTATGTACCTATGTATATAATATACATCATATATATAGAGCTCGGCTCGTTCAGGACCAATAAAATTTTTTTACTTCAGATTTTTTTTGAGAAGTCTAGGAAAAATGCTTATTTATATTTTAGCAATATTAATGCACTACATTTTACCGCCCCTAATAGATTTGTTTTTATTGACCCCCGAGATTCATTTGATCGAGACACAATTCAACGTAGATCCAAGATATTTCATCGAATCATGTGATAAAGAGATTCGACACGTACCCTGAAATTTTTATAGAAAAAAGAAATTGGATGGAATCATCAAAGCAGTAAATATTCTTCGGATTTAGTCATAGCATTACATTATATTGACAATTACAAAAAACTGTTCATACTATGAGTATAGTAGGCGATCAGGCGGGTATGCCCCCATCGTCTAGCGGTTCAGGACATCTCTCTTTCAAGGAGGCAGCGGGGATTCGACTTCCCCTGGGGGTAGGGTACGGGTACTACGAAAGGAGGTTGATCATGGATTTATCCATAAGTCTAAAATGGATTCTTCCTGGGTCGATGCCCGAGTGGTTAATGGGGACGGACTGTAAATTCGTTGGCTATATGTCTACGCTGGTTCAAATCCAGCTCGGCCCAAAAATCTGCCGATCCATCATGAGATAATAGAACAAATTTTGCCTCCAGAAACCGGACGAAAAAAGAAAAGAATACTTTTTTTATGCTATATCCTTAATTTATTTGTTCCCATAGATTATACTTTCTAATAATCTAGTCTGTAACCTTAATATATAAGGAAGAGGTAAAGAAAAAATCCTTTTTCTTGTTCATCGAAAGAGTTATTATGAAATGATTTGATTACTAGTAATACGTGCCGTTCTCACTAAAGCCCATACCCATGTGAATATCAACATATCGCTTCTATCTCTGTTACAACACAGCGATTATAAATAGAAATATGCTATGAATTAAATAATAAGAATATGTATCCTGTACATCTTATTCCCTGGGATTGTAGTTCAATTGGTCAGAGCACCGCCCTGTCAAGGCGGAAGCTGCGGGTTCGAGCCCCGTCAGTCCCGACCTAGGATCCGATGAATCCGTCAACTCATTTCTCTATTTTCGGTGAAGAGGGAGGACTGAAAGCAAGAGCTAATTCCCGCCGGAGTTCTTTTTTCTCGTCGAAGAAATACAAGAATTTCAATTAATTATCGACTAGTACTGATTCGTGGGGAGAGACATATCTAGATTGGTACAATTGGTGGTCGGGTCTTATTCAGGATTTCAAGAAATAACGCACAGGTTTTCCTTTTTCTATTGGTTCTGATCCATGGAATTCAATATAATATCCACCCGCTTCCCGAGAGCATACATACAAATAGGATTCCTTCTCCGATTTTTGGGAACCTCAATTCCTAATTGAAAAAAATCTATCTATCTCACTTGCATACTGAATTTCGGATATGATATATATTCCGGTCTCAATCCAAGGAAAGAAGCTTTTAATAAAAAAGAGATCAAAGAAAGAGCCGCCCTGCCCTACATCGCTTAATAAGAAATTAATAATATTTCTTCTCCTGTTTTTTCTTTGAAGGGGGTCCTATCGAAGAAAGAGCAAACTCCAAAAAAGTAAATTTCTAAAAAATGAGATCTTTTATACCGAAATCCATCTTTATCACACCTCTTTGTCTTCCAAAAAATTTAGATCATAACAAACTAAATTAGTTTCGAACTTCACTTTTTTCCATTTCATTTCTACTGTTTGGGTTTGTGACCAATTGAAATGGAAGACGGGTCAGATGATACCTCATCAGATGGTTGTATACGGAAGACGGTAGGTGATAGAAAAGAATGAAAAACTAAAAGAAAGGGATTCTTTGTTGTATCAAGAATCCCTTATTTGGATTCGTTATGGATAAAAGATCCTCCTATGTTATACTATTCAATTCTCGACAATGAATCGATCTGAAAGCTCAGATATTGTTATTCATGATATTGATCCGATTCAATATCAAATAACATTGGGATGCAATTCATTTTATTGAATTTAGAGGAGAAGATTTTTCATCTCTATGGGATTAGATCCCGAGTTATTGTGAAGTAAAAAACGATGGGATTATGGAAGTAAATATTCTCGCATTTATTGCTACTGCGTTGTTCATTCTAGTTCCTACTGCTTTTTTACTTATCATCTACGTAAAAACCGTAAGTCAAAATAATTGATTCAAATGAAGCTTGACTTCTTTGTTCTTATCAATGATTGAAGAAATGAAAGGGATTTTCATTCCACGTCTTAAACGAAATGAGGGGACTAGAATCAGCAGTATATGAGATCCGGTAGTATGGTAGAAAGAAATCGATTTCTTTCTACCATACTTTCTATTATTCTATTGTCTAAAATTGTACTGTATAAAGAGGTATAGGCTTCATCTAGATTAATCTACAATATGTATCTTCTAGCTTCATATATGTACATATCTATAAATTTCATATATGTGATGTACATCATGTAAATAACACCCCAATTCTAGTTCTTCCTTGCATCTATTTTATTTGTTTGATTGAAAGGTTATTTTTCATATAGTCCATTACTGTAATCCAATATAATTTTGAAAAGGATATTTTTTTATTTAAAACCCCTTTGCAGAATGATATATGAAAAAACGGCTACAGTTTGATTACTCAACTCAATTAGTAGTGCTTTTAGAGTCCACTTCTTCCCCATACTACAAGTGAAAGGGAAAATGTAAAGACTACCATTAAAGCGGCCCAAGCAAGACTTACTATATCCATGTGAATTATGTCCCCTATCTCTATGAATATGAAGGAATTCGTCCATTATTGATCACTAATAATAGTGGAATCTATAGTGCAGAGTCAAAAAGGGATTATGACCAAACGCTATTGATCAAAGATCCACCCATAACAAGTTCCTATATGATTTTTGGTAGAATAGGGAAGTATTAACCACAAGCAAGATACATAGGGGCTTTCTTTGTATTATCAAGGAAATCTTCTTTAATGGAATGTAGGAATAGTAAGGCCTATTGTTTAGTTTCTTTTGTTGCCCTTCATAAGCAAAAAGCATAAAATATACAATCAAGGTAGATCACTACCTACCACATATCTCTCCGAAAGAGGGTTTTTTACTTTTGGTTTCCTCTATAATCTATAAAAAAGGGCAATTTTATCTCCAATCTAACCCAAAACTCAGTCAGTAGACACTACCCAAGTTGTGGAAGGAAGGGACTCAGGAAGTCTTGATAGCTAGATCTTCCGATCTTCCTATACTAAAATTCTCTCTTGGGTCCTAGGCGCAAGGATTGAGAGTATAGAATACCCAAAATTTTTTAATAAAGCAAGTATCAACAGTTATAGTCTTTTTCCTCTGCTTCTTGCTTTTGCCGAGCAAAAATACGGCTAGGTATAGCAGCAAAAAAAGAAATTATTTATTGTTTTTTGTAGATGAGGCGGCACCCGGATTTGAACTGGGGTAAAAGGATTTGCAGTCCCCCGCCTGACCACTCGGCCATGCCGCCAAACGGATATAAAATAGAGGGAAGGCTTTCTTCTTTTTATTTCTTGAATATCATTATCCCTTTCCTAAACCTAAAAAAATTTTTTTGCACCCAGTTGATTCCCTTCGATTGATTGTATGGTATCTCAAATCTCAAAATAAACAACACCTAAAAACTTCCCCCTTTTTGATCTTTCAAAAGCAAATGGGTATTTTCAGTTACAGAATGAAAAATGCAGGGCAAATTGGAACCATTAACAATTGACTTGAATTCATGAAGAGTTCTTGGAACGAAAATTTTGTTTCCTTAACGGCATCAAAATAAAGTTGATACACAACTTATCAGTATCAATTCTTTTCAATAATCAATCTTTTTCAATTAAATTTACATTATAACAACAATTATATATATATGTAAACCCCAGAACAGAGAT